AAACCAGTCAAGATATGATCCATTCATCGGACATATTATTGTAGTAGCAACTGAAATCTTTTTTGCATAAACAACAGAAAAACCAATCTGATTATTGGTATAAAAGTATGCAGATAAATGGAAGGTTGAAAGAAAGAAACAGAATATCAATGATATATGATTCCATATATATGTAAGGTTTATGTTATGAGCCATCTCATAAAAAAAAAGACAATGTAATAAAGCATCAATACAGATTGGTCTAATTCTAGATGAATCTGTTCATAGAAAAAAATCAAGAGTCTCGAGTCAATAAAGACTAAGAAGATTGACTCAAGAAAAAATTTTATGGGGGGCTTCATTGTAGAATTTAAACCTAACCATTAATTGAGAAGCGATGGGAACGACGGAACCTATGAATACAGAAGATTCGATTGACAAACGAATTCTAATAATTCATTGGCTGGGATGGCGGAACAAACCCGGGACTAATTCATTTATTTAGTCTGAAAATTCATGAGCTAACCCTAGAACTGAAATAGATATTGAAAGAGTAAATATTCGCCCGCGAAGTTTTTGTTAGGTTACTCAATCTTATTCAATATACAATATGATAAAAGGCAAAAAAAAAAAAATAAGGTAAGGATTCGTTAGAAAAAAAAAAACGACATTATATTATCTTAACTATAAATAGAAATATTTATCTATAAATAGAATACAGGTTTAAGTATATTCAAACAAGATATGGAAATTCCTAATAGATTAGATGAAATTTCAAAAAATCCATAACATAATATGATTAAGTATATTTATTTTGATAAAAATGTAATCGTTTCATTCGCGAGGAGCCGGATGAGAAGAAACTCTCATGTCCGGTTCTGGAGTAGAGATGGAATTAAGAAAGAACCATCAACTATAACCCAAAAAGAACCCGATTTCGTAAACAACATAGAGGAAGAATGAAGGGGATATCTTATCGAGGCAACCATATTTGTTTCGGAAAATATGCTCTTCAGGCACTTGAACCGGCTTGGATCACATCGAGACAAATCGAAGCGGGTCGGCGAGCAATGACACGAAATGTACGGCGTGGTGGAAAAATATGGGTACGTATATTTCCCGACAAACCCGTTACGATAAGACCTACGGAAACACGTATGGGCTCAGGTAAGGGATCTCCCGAATATTGGGTAGCCGTTGTTAAACCAGGTAGAATACTTTATGAAATGGGCGGAGTAGCAGAAAATATAGCCAGAAGGGCTATCTTAATCGCGGCGTCTAAAATGCCTATACGAACTCAATTCATTATTTCGGGATAGGAACGTGTAACAAAAGGCAAGAAGTCTTGGGGATAAAAAACAATTGCAGGTTTCTTTTTTTTTTTTTTACTTCGCCCTTTGCATTAAAAGAAAATATTCAAAAATGATATGATTCAACCTCAAACCCATTTGAATGTAGCGGATAACAGCGGGGCTCGAGAATTAATGTGTATTCGAATCATAGGAGCTAGTAATCGCCGATATGCTCATATCGGTGATATTATTGTTGCTGTGATCAAGGAAGCATTACCAAACACACCTCTCGAAAGATCCGAAGTGATCAGAGCTGTAATTGTACGTACTTGTAAAGAACTTAAGCGTGATAACGGTATGATAATACGATATGATGACAATGCTGCGGTTGTCATTGATCAAGAAGGAAATCCAAAGGGAACTCGAGTTTTTGGGGCGATTGCCCGAGAATTGAGACAGTTAAATTTCACTAAAATAGTTTCATTAGCCCCTGAGGTATTATAAGATAATACGTAATATAATTATGTTAGTTATATTATACGTAGGTTAGTTATATTATACGTAGGTTAGTTATATTATACATAGGAATTTGAATGAAATAGATTAATTAATGGATTGTATCTCACGCATATACCTTCGATATTAGAATATCGAATCTCAAAAAAAAAAAATAGCATGTTGATTATATCAAAAATGGGAGGAAAAAAGAATTTTAGTTTATCATGGGTAGGGACACTATTGCTGACATAATAACGTCTATACGAAATGCTGACATGAATAGAAAAGGGACGGTTCAAATAGCATCAACTAACATCACTGAAAACATTGTTAAAATACTTTTACGAGAAGGTTTTATTGAAAATGTCAGGAAACATCAGGAAAACAACAAATATTTTTTGGTTTTAACCCTACGACATAGAAGGAATAGGAAAGGAACATATAGAACTATTTTAAATTTAAAACAGATCAGTAAACCGGGTCTACGAATCTATTCTAACTATCAACGAATTCCTAGAATTTTAGGCGGGATGGGGATTGTAGTTCTTTCTACTTCTCGAGGTATAATAACAGACCGAGAGGCTCGACTAGAGGGGATCGGTGGAGAAATTTTATGTTATATATGGTAATCTTTCTGATAGTCGAATTGGATCCGGAATTTCCATTTCCTATAAAAAAAAAAGGGGGGCGCGTTAGTTGATACCCCTCCTCCTACATTAGTTGATACTTCT